TGTGGATCAACCGGAAGAGGTATGCGTAAAAGTATTTACTCCAAGGAGTAATCCTAGAATCCCGTCAGTTTTTTGGATTTGGAGAAGTGCAGATTTTCAAGAACGAGAATCTTATGATATGTTGGGAATTCTTTATAATAATCACCCGCGCCTTAAACGTATTTTGATGCCTGAAAGTTGGATAGGCTGGCCTTTACGTAAGGACTATATTACTCCCAATTTCTATGAAATACAAGATGCTCATTGAATGATAAAAAACGAATATTTACTTATATGCTAAATGACACGACTCCAGATTTCAAGTCAAGGGATATTTTTATCTTCTGTTCTAGATGAAACAGAGTAACCGGATCCTAATTCATATTATTGGCGAGCTAAGAAGGGGCTTCATGGATATTCCACAATTTGTAAGATATCATATCCATTTCGGATGGGCGGGGACAATAGAATAAATCAAAAGGGGTTCTATGCTACGAACTTTGTACCGTGCATATCCGTTAAATAGATCCCGTAAAGTAACATAAGTAATAAATGAGAGTGAAGAAATAGAATATGAAAGAAAAAGAAAATAAGAAATCCAGCAAAAAGAATCGAATTTAAAATTTAATTTGTACTGTATCTGAAATCTGAAATACATTCTACCTATTCCTATCCTCCAACTCCTCTAGACTTTTGTGGGTTTTTAACCAACTAACTTCTTCATATCTTATGAAGAATTACCATTCTTTTTGAATGAAAAAAAGTGGGCGTAATAATATAAATAAAAAAAGAAAAGGGAACATAATCTAATTTTTTTACCATCTGGACAGACTATCTACAAAAAAAGAGGTATATATCCATAAATCTAAATGAATAAGTATGTATCATGTTCTAGACTATTAAAAAATATGTATCCCGACCCATTCTTATGAATTGGAATGAATACCCATACATTAATCACGTGTCAGGAACCAGATTTGAACTGGTGACACGAGGATTTTCAGTCCTCTGCTCTACCAACTGAGCTATCCCGACTACTTTTGGCATTGTACATTATTCTACTGGAGGACCTACGTTTCTGTCAATTAAAGGGACTAAAAAAGGATTAAATCTTACATAGTCCCTGGAATTTCTTGGGTCTTAAAAAAAAGAAAAGAAGACTTTGTTTGATTTTATAAGTGTAAGGGTAATGGTATGGACTGTGAATAATTCAATATCAATAATGGGGATTACTTGTCCATATATGTGGATTTGTGCGTGTCTCGTATCTACCAAAAACTTAAATACAAGCATGTCCCTTCGGACCCATTTGTTTTGTGAAATAGTAGAGTAAATGAGAAATGTAGCTTGAACCACCGATGAAAAAAGAGGAAAAAAAATAGTTAGTGAAGTAAAATGCGCGCGTTTTTATTGGGGATAGAGGGACTTGAACCCTCACGATTTCTAAAGTCGACGGATTTTCCTCTTACTATAAATTTCATTGTTGCCGATATTGACATGTAGAACGGGACTCTCTCTTTATTCTCGTCCGATTAATCATTTTTTTTCCAAATGATAAATCAGATTATGGAGTGAATGATTTGCTCACTGAATATCTGATTCTTCCTTCAACTTGGATTGACATAGATTCACAATAACTCTTAATTTTCCCATAGAATTTTCGAATTTATATATATATATATAAATTCTAGATTAAGGTCATGATTATGATTAATCATTTGATTTGATATGTCAGTATATATATACGTATGTATTAGGTATATAAGGTAATCCTGTAATTTCGATAGAGGGATTCCCGTTACCAACACAAACAACTCCATTCGTTAGAACAGCTTCCATTGAGTCTCTGCACCTATCCTTTTTCGAAATTTAAAATTTATATATAAATAAGAAAAATCTTTCTCAAAATAAGGATTTGGCTCAGGATTGCCCATTTTTAATTCCAGGGTTTCTCTGAATTTGGAAGTTACCACTTAGTAGGTTTCCATACCAAGGCTCAATCCAATCAAGTCCGTAGCGTCTACCAATTTCGCCATATCCCCCTTTGATTTCAGATTTGAGACCGGGATTTCGTTCGTTGTGTTATGATCCTATCCCACCCACTATCTTTTATGAACCGTCGAATTCATTAAATACTTCTTCCTCTATCGAAAAAGTATATACTTGCTTTTTTACCCATCTTCTCTCATTTCATCTCTATGGAATAAACTATATTTGTTTTTGATCGAATCAAAAATGATTTTATCATTGATGTATTCACAATTCAATATGGACAGATATATCTACATCTAATCTATATGTCCTCGCTTTTTGTATTTTTACAGCCCGGTTTAGAATACTGGAACGATCGATACTTATTTTTTTCGTACTATCTTATCCTTTTTATGGTCTGAATGAAACCAGAAAGGTGTCTCATTATGATCTAGATTCCATCTTTATTCTATTCTTTCTTTAGCTTTATTTTATCTTTTTTTTCTTAGGTAAATTCGAAATTTTATATTATATAAAGAAAATAAAAGTA